TAGAAAGAAGAATAATATTCTATTTTCAGGGTATGAACCTAAAAGCTTATATTTAGCTTATCTTTCTATATTTTAGTGTATGTTGCACATTGAATTTTGATTTCAATAGATTAGTTAAATTCTAAGAAATATAATAAGAGTAATATAATTACATTATCTATTCTATCAAAATAGCCCTTTATTCAGGCATCTTATTTAAAATAATTTTTTTATTAGAAGGAACTGGTCTAATTAAAAATCAAATTATATCGTTTATTCTGTCCACCTAATAAATTTATGTCCCCCGCATTTCAATGTTTTATATAAAATAGAAAAATAGCTAGTTATGGAATAACTGTTGTTTAAAGAGGGGAAAGGATAGTCATACCCATACCTGGAAAGGAAAGAAGAGATAGAAGTATATAAGAAATAGGAATATGTGGTCAAGTAGTGAAGTTTATGTAGTCCAAGTAGAAGGGTATTAGCACACTATAGGTAGTATGTGGTATATATACATAGGTATAAGAGATGAATATATAAGAAGTGAGAAAGAAGTAGTTGTTGAAGTGCAATAAGAAAGAGAGGTATATAAGTATTTATTATATGTAAAGGTTGGTATCAGTATAAGAGAGTTAAGTAGAGTTATCGTAATGCAATAGTTGACATGGAGTATAGATGAGTAAAGGATTTAGGTAAAATCAGAGAGTTTAGGGATATATTAAGATAGGGTTTTAAGTATACAGGTTAAAGTACATAGTATATAATGAGTATAAGAGGCTAGTGGTAATATAAGTATTTATGAGAGGGTAATGATTAATAGTAGTTAAGAAGTATAGTTAGTGTATTAGATATAAGAGTATAGTTATATAAATATTTATAGGGGGGTAAAGTATGTTAGAGTAATGTGGTGTATGCATCAGATAGGAGATAGTGTAGAGGGATAAATAAGAGGAGGAGGGGGCCATTATTCTTTTGTTCCTATGATTTTATTTGTGATATTTTAATTATAAGTTTGATTCTTTCTTAAAAATTTAAATTTTGAACTTTATTATATGTAAGTTTTTTTTTCTAAAAGATTGTTTTTCAGTGTTTAATTTTGGATTTTATAGTTAATTAAAACCAGGGTTTCAAGTTTTAACTGACAAAAATTGTGCCAGCCGTCGCGGTTATACAATTAGTTAAATTAAATTTTTTTGGCTTAGTATTTATAAGTATTTTTATAATTTAAATTTCTATTTTAAGGTGAAATTTTAATTTAATAATTTATTATTGGTTTTAGATTTATATATGAAAATCATTAAAAAACTAGGATTAGATACCCTATTATTTTGATCGTAAATTTGCTTTAATATTAATAGTTATGTTCTTAAAATTAAAAGAATTTGGCGGTTATTTAATCTTTCTAGAGGAATCTGCCCCGTAATTGATAATCCACGATTGGTTTTACTTTAATTTTGCTTATATATCGCTGTCATTGAATGTTTTAAGAGAATATTTTCTTTGATTTTTATGAATTTAATGTTAGGTCAAGATGTAGCTATATTAAAGAGGAGGTGGATTACATTAAATTTATTTATGGATAAATATTTTTTATTTTATTTTGAAATTGGATTTAGATGTAATTTTTATAAAATAATAATTTTGATTTAAGTTCTAAATAATGTACACATCGCCCGTCACTCCCATTATAGAGTTGGGATAAGTCGTAACAAAGTAGGCCTACCGGAAGGTGGGACTAGTTATTTCAGGTTTTGCCATTTAGTGGTTTTATTATTTACATTAATAAGTTATGTTGTGCAAGTCAATGAAATCTGATTAATATAATTTATATTTGTTATTGTTTATAATTTTTAATAAAAATATTTTTATTTTTAGTATTTTAAAGAATTAATATTTTATTTTTTTTTACTGTGAAGGATTATTTGTTTTTACTAATAAAGTATTTTTTATTTAAAGTACCTTTTGCATCAGGGTTTATCAAAATATTTTAATTATTTTATTTTCTCGAAATTTTAAGATTTAAAACTTAATGTTTATTTTTGTTTCAAAATTATATATAATTTAGTTTTAGAGGTTATATACTTTTCATTTAAAATGATATCTAGTTTTTTGATAATTGAATTTAATTCATTTTTAATAATGTTTTTTAAAATTTTATTTTAATTAATATATTAATTAAAATTTATTAGGGATAAGCTTGGTAGATTTTTTAAAAATTATTATTTTTAAGATTATTTTTAGGATTGAAAATTTCCTTTTTTATATTTTGTTATAATTATTTTTCTTTTATTATGATTTATATATTTTTAATTTTTTATTAAAATTTTTTTATTAATTTTGTTTGGAAATTAATAATGATAAAATTAGTAATTTTGTTAATTTGTTAATAGGAATTCGGCAATTTTTATTTTCACCTGTTTAACAAAAACATGGCTTTTTGTTATTTATTTAAGGTCGGACCTGCCCATTGATTAATAATATTAAAAGGCTGCGGTATTTTAACTGTACGAAGGTAGCATAATCATTTGTCTTTTAATTGAAGGCTTGTATGAATGGTTTGATGAAATATAAACTTTCTTTTAACAATTTTTTTGAATTTAATTTTTAAGTTAAAAAGCTTAAATAATTTTATAGGACGAGAAGACCCTATAGAAGTTAACTAATTTTATTAAATTGTACTTTTTGGTTTTAAAGTATTTTTTTAGAAGAATGAGTTTTGTTGGGGTGATATTAAAATTAAATTAACTTTTATTAATTTTTTCATTAATTTATGTTTTTTTGATCCAAAATTTTTGATTATAAGATTAACTTACCTTAGGGATAACAGCGTAATTTTTTCGGAGAGTTCATATCGATGAATAAGTTTGCGACCTCGATGTTGAATTAAGATAAGATTTGGGTGTAAAATTTCATTTTCTTGGTCTGTTCGACCATTAAATTCTTACATGATTTGAGTTCAGACCGGCGTGAGCCAGGTCGGTTTCTATCCTTATTTATTTTGTGTTTTAGTACGAAAGGACCATTCACATTAATTATATTATAATTTTATTTAATAAAATTAATTACTTTGGCAGATTAGTGCTATAAATTTAGAATTTATATATGTGATTTTTATTACAAGTAATAATATTTTTAATTATTTTTTTGTTTTTGTTGATTATAGTTCTAATTTGTGTAGCTTTTGTTACTTTGTTAGAACGTAAGATTTTGGGTTATATCCAATTACGTAAAGGTCCTAATAGGGTAGGCTTTATAGGCTTGTTGCAACCATTTAGTGATGGTTTAAAATTATTTTTTAAGGAACAAAGTTATCTTTATATATCTAATTTTTTATTATATTATTTTTCTCCAGTTTTTATGTTAATACTATCTTTTAGACTCTGATTACTATTTCCTTTTTTTATTAATGTTTATAGATTTAATTTAGGATTTTTGTATTTTTTGTGTTGTACTAGTTTAGGAGTTTATGGTGTTTTAATATGTGGTTGATCTTCTAATTCAAATTATTCTTTATTGGGTTCTTTGCGTTCTATAGCTCAAACTATTTCATATGAAGTAAGTATATCTATAATTCTTTTATGTATAATTTTATTTGTTTATGATTTTGATTTAGTTTGTTTTAGTTATTATCAAGATTATATTTGATTTATTTTTTTTTCTTTTCCTTTATTTTTTTGTTGGGTAAGTTCTTTTTTAGCTGAGGTTAATCGTTCTCCTTTCGATTTTGCTGAAGGTGAATCAGAGTTGGTTTCTGGTTTTAATGTTGAGTATAGAAGAGGAGGTTTTGCTTTTATTTTTTTATCAGAATATATAAATATTATTTTTATAAGTTTATTGACTGTGATTTTCTTTCTTGGTTGTGATTTAAATTCATTTTTTTTTTATGTTAAAATGGTTTTAATTATCTTTTTGGTTATTTGAGTTCGAGGAACCCTACCACGTTTTCGTTATGATAAATTAATGTATTTGACTTGAAAGGTTTTTTTGCCTGTTTCCTTGAATTATTTTATTTTTTATATAGGTTGTATTATATTTATTTTGGAGTTTTCATAATCATTATTTTAGGTTAAGTTGGTAGAGGAATTTAACTTCTATCTTATATTTTCAAAATATATGCTTTTCTAAAGCTTAATCAACTATTCTGTTAATTTATCTCATAATTTTAAGATTATTGGATTTATTATAAAATATAAAAAATATAATGTTGTGATTACTTGGCCTGTTGTAATGAATGGTTCTTCAGCTGGTCGAGCTCCGATTCATGTTAGTAACATTACTATTGTTAAAAATGATCAAAATATTGTTTGATTGATAGGATAAAACATGTTTCTTTGAAATTTTCTTTTTGATGTTATTGGAATTGATATTAATATTATAATTGATAAGATTATTGCTACAACTCCTCCTAATTTATTAGGAATTGATCGTAAAATAGCGTATGCAAATAGAAAATATCATTCTGGTTGAATATGAATTGGGGTAACTAGTGGATTTGCCGGAATAAAGTTTTCTGGATCTCCTAGAAGTCGTGGTTCTAATAAATTTAATATTAAAAATAAGTAAATGGCAATAATTATTCCTATAACATCCTTAATTGAAAAGTAGGGGTTAAAAGGCATTTTATCATAATTACTATTAATTCCTGTTGGGTTATTTGATCCTGTTTGATGCAAAAAAAGTAGGTGAATTATTGTTAAGGCAGCTAAAATAAATGGTAATAGAAAATGTAATGTAAAAAATCGTGTTAGTGTGGCGTTATCAATTGAAAATCCTCCTCATAACCATTTAACAATTTCGTTACCTAAATAAGGGATTGCTGATATAAGATTAGTAATTACTGTTGCCCCTCAAAATGATATTTGTCCTCATGGTAGTACATAACCTAAAAATGCGGTTGCTATAATTACAAATAATATGGCTACTCCTACTGTTCATGTTAGAAATAATTTATAAGATCCATAATATATTCCTCGTCCAATATGCAAGTATAAGCAAATGAAAAATATTGAAGCCCCATTAGCGTGTATATTTCGTAATATTCATCCTCTATTTACATCTCGACAAATATGGATTACTCTATTGAATGCAATATTTACATCTGCCGTATAATGTATAGCTAAAAATAGCCCAGTTAAGATTTGGATAATTAAACATATTCCTAATAGTGAACCAAAATTTCATCAAATTGAAATTGATGAGGGTGTGGGTAAATCAAATAATGATGCATTTATAATTTTGATTAATGGGTGTGATTTACGAATTGGTTTTTTCATAGTTCTTTTTCCGTATAGGCCCTTCAAATACATTAACGATAAAGATTACATAAATTATTGTAATCAATAAGTATATAGCTAGTAAAATAGTAATAATTATTCTTTTTCTGTTAAATAATTTTATTATAGAGAATGTTTGTTGGTTTTCAATTGTTGGGATAATTATATTAATATTTGTTATTATTTCATTTTTTAATAAAAAAAATGAAATGATTACTACTATAAGGGGTGATATAACTATTTTTAATGAGAATTTCATAATTTCATTTGAAGCTACTCTTGCTATATATATAAATAATACTAATATTCCTCCTAATATAACTAGAATTAAAATATATGAATATCATGAATATTTTATAAATAAATTTATTCTTATTGATAAAATTAAGGTTAATAGAATTAGATTAAAACCTATTCTTAGTGGGTGTTGGGATATAATTATTATTGTTGACAATGCAGTAATTATTATATATATAATTTTCATATTCAGCGAATATTTTATTTAAAATATTAATTTTGGGGATTAATGATGAGATTTATTTTTCTTTGCTGAAGTTTTAAAGTGTTTTACTATCTATGATTTACAAGATCATTATTTTCTTTAAACTATTAAAACTAATTTTATTAAATATTTTTATTTTATGATATATATTTATATGTGGTATAATTATCATATTTTCTTTACGTAGGCATTTACTGCTAACTTTATTAAGTATTGAATACTTAGTTGTCGTAATTTTTTATTCTTTTTTTTTGTTTTTAAATTTCTATTTGACGGAATATTATTTTATTATTATTTTTTTAACTTTTTCGGTATGTGAGGGAGTTTTGGGTTTATCAATTTTAGTTTCTATAATTCGTTGTCATGGTAATGATAATTTAATGAATTTATCTGGTCTGATATGATAAAAATGATTTTGATAATTTTATTTTTGATTCCTTTAAGTTTTCTTAAAAATTGAATAGTTTTAATTGGTTCAGTTTTTTTATTTTTTTTCTTTTTCATAAATTTAAATTTATTTACTTTATTTTTTTCCAGATTTAGATACGGCTATATAATAGATATTTTATCTTCTTCTTTAATTTATTTAACATTTTGAATTTTATTATTAATAATTTTGGCTAGTTATAAAATTAGTTATAGTAATATATCACATAATTTTCTATTAACGTTAGTTTTTTTGTTACTTTTCTTAGTTTTGTCTTTTTCTACTACAAATATCTTTATATTTTATGTTTTTTTTGAGTCAAGATTAATTCCTACTTTATTATTGATTTTTGGTTGGGGTTATCAGCCGGAACGTTTGTCTTCAGGGTTTTATCTTTTATTTTATACTTTATTTGGTTCTTTGCCTCTTCTTTTATCTATTTTTTTTATTTATAGTAACTTTTTTACTATGTATTATAATTTAATCACATTATATTATAATTTTTATTTATATCTGGGTTTAATTTTAGCTTTTTTAATTAAAATACCTATAATTTTCTTTCATTTTTGATTGCCTAAGGCTCATGTTGAAGCCCCAATTTCTGGTTCGATAATTTTGGCTGGTATTTTATTAAAATTGGGTGGTTACGGTCTTATACGTGTATTTTCTTTTTTAAAAGGTGATTTTATATTAAATAATATGTTTTTTATTAGTTTGAGATTATTTGGTATAGTAATGATTGGTTTCATTTGTATATTTCAAGTAGATATAAAATCTTTAATTGCCTATTCTTCTGTAAGTCATATGTCATTGGTAATTTGCGGTATTTTTTCTTTAAATTATATAGGTTTATTGGGTTCATTGATTTTGATGGTTGGACATGGTTTGTGTTCATCTGGTTTATTTTGTTTGGCTAATATTATTTATGAACGTTCTAATAGTCGTAGATTTTATTTTAATAAAGGCTTAATTACTTTAATACCTTCATTATCTTTTTTCTGATTTATATTCTGTGCAAATAATATAGCAAGCCCGCCTTCTTTAAATTTATTAGGTGAAATTATAATTATTAATTCTATAATGAGATGATGTAATTATACTTTTATTTTTTTATTTTTTGGTTCTTTTTTAAGATGTTGCTATAGTATTTATTTATATTCTAATACTCAGCATGGTTCTCTTTATTCTGGTTTAAAGTCTTTAACTTCTATTAATATTCGTGAATATATATTATTACTTTTTCATTGATTACCTTTGAATTTTTTGATTCTAAAAATTGATATTTTTTTAATTTGATTATGTTTGAATAGTTTAATAAGAATAATAATTTGTGGTGTTATTGGTATAATTTTATTTCAGACTTATGAATATAATTTCTTTATATAAATTAAGATCATTTTTTTTATTTATTTTTGGTTTATTAATAATTTTAATAGGTTTGTCTTTTCTTTATTATGATATAATTTATTTATTGGATTGGGAATTTATTAGAATTAATAGTATATTAATTACTTTAACTTTAGTGTTTGATTGAATTTCTATATTTTTTTGTGGTTGTGTTTTTTTTATTTCTTCTATAGTTATTTTATATAGTCATGTTTATATAATTGATGATGTTAATAAATTTCGTTTTTTATATTTGGTTCTGATGTTTATTTTTTCTATATTTATGATAATTATAAGACCTAATTTAATTAGAATCTTATTAGGTTGAGATGGTTTAGGTTTAGTTTCTTATTGTTTAGTAATTTATTTTCAAAACTATAAATCCTATAGAGCAGGTATATTGACTATTTTAACTAATCGTATCGGAGATGTAGCTATTTTATTATCAATTGCTTGAATAATAAATTATGGTAGATGACACTTTTTTTATTATTTAAATATTTTTGGTAATTGATTGATTTATTTATTTATTCTTGTGGTTTTAGCAGGTTTTACTAAAAGAGCTCAAATTCCTTTTTCTTCTTGACTACCAGCTGCCATGGCAGCTCCTACTCCTGTGTCGGCTTTAGTACACTCATCCACACTTGTCACCGCTGGAATTTATCTTTTAATTCGTTTTAGAGATCTTTTATATATATTTAATTGTAATTTATTTTTAATTTTATCAATAATAACTATATTCATGTCTGGATTGGGGGCCAATTTTGAGTTTGATTTAAAAAAGATTATTGCTCTTTCTACTTTAAGACAGTTAGGTTTAATAATGACTATTTTATTTATAGGATTTCCTTATCTTTCTTATTTTCATCTTTTAACACATGCTTTCTTTAAAGCATTATTGTTTTTATGCGCTGGATTAATTATTCATGTTATGAATAATACCCAAGACATTCGATTTATAGGAGGTCTCGCTAATCAACTACCTTTTACAATTACTTGTTTTTTTATTTCTAATATATCTCTTTGTGGTTTTCCTTACCTTTCAGGATTTTATTCGAAGGATTTAATTTTAGAATTAATATCTTTTAATGGTTCAAATTTTTTTATTTATTTTATTATATACATTTCAGTTGGTTTAACAGTTTCTTATAGAGTGCGTTTAGTTTATTATACTATAATTACCTATCCTAATACTTATGGGTGTCAAAGATACAGAGAAGATGCCTTAATAAATGTTTCTATAATATTTTTGGTTTTAATATCAATTATAAGAGGGAGATTGATTAGATGATTAATTTTTTCAACACCAGTTTTTTTAGTTCTACCTTTTTTTATAAAAACTATATCTTTAATTATAATTTTTATTGGATTTTTCTTAGGCTATGAATTATCTATTTTTTATATAAATACTTTCTCTAATTTTATAAAAATTTATAATTTGTCTGTTTTTTTTACTAGAATGTGATTTATGCCTATATTTAGAACTTATTTTTTAAATAAGAACTTCCTTAATTATAGTTGTAATTTAAATAGGAACCTGGAATTGGGTTGGGGTGAGTTTATTTTCTCAAAACTATCTTTTTTTTACGTAGTAGTTTTGAGAAAATTCATGCAATTTTTTTATTATAATAATTTGAAGATTTATATGTTTTCTTTTTTTCTATTTATTTTTATATTCTTAATTTATTAATTCAAATAGCTTAAATTTTAAAGCATAATATTGAAGATATTAATATAAGTTTTGACTTTTTGAATATTTATAGAATATTATAATTCTTTTTTTCATTGAAAATGAAATGTTTTTTCTTAAACTATATAAAATAAGAGAAAAACAGAATTTAACTGCTTTAAAAGATAGTTAGCGGCTTCTTTTAGTAACAACTTTCTCTTTTAACTAGATTTTTTATCAATAATTTCATTAACAATGAAATACCTCTATTTTGGTTTTAGTTAAAAGTATGGAGTTAAAACTCTATTTTTAGGTCGAAACTAAATGTAATTATTTATTACTTCTTTACTTTGAGGAAAATTCTTTATTTGAATAATTTTTAAATGCAAATTAAATGTTATTTTTTAACTATATCCCCTTAATTTCTTCATTCTAGAATTCCGTTTTTTCATTCGTGATATAATCCTATTGCTAGAATAATAATGAATGTAGATGTAGTGATGAACCATATTCTAAGTTCACTTATTTGCATAATTTTAATTGTTGGTAGGATAATAATGATTTCTACGTCAAAAATTAGGAAAATGATTGCAATTATAAAGAATTGTATTGAGAATGGTATTCGTGATGATCTTTTTGGATCAAATCCACATTCGAATGGTGTTATTTTTTCGCGGTTGTTTTTTCTTTTTTTCGAAATAATAGAACAAATTATAATTAATGCTATTCTGATAATTAATCTTAAAACGATTGATGTTATGATTTTTAAAATTATTTTTTCTTAATTTAAGACCTTTTAATTGGAAGTTAAATATACTTTTTATACTAAAAAAATAACTACCTCATCAGTAAATAGTAATGTAAAGGAATAATCATACTACATCTACAAAATGTCAGTATCATGCTGCGGCTTCAAATCCAAAATGATGTTTTCTGGAAAAATGAAATTTAGTTGTACGGATTAAACAAATAATTAAAAATGTAGTCCCAATAATTACATGGATACCATGAAATCCTGTTGCTATAAAAAAACAAGATCCATATACTGAGTCTCTAATAGTAAATGTTGACTCAATATATTCATATGCTTGAAGAATTGTAAAGTAAATTCCTAATGTTACTGTTATAAATAATCCTTTTACTGTTTGTCTGTGATTTTTATTTATAATTCTATGATGAGCTCATGTAATTGTAATTCCTCTACATAATAAAATTGTGGTATTTAATAACGGAATATCTATTGGATTAAAAGTTTTGATACCTTTTGGTGGTCATGTTATTCCAATTTCAATTGTTGGTGCTAGTCTTCTATGGAAGAATCCTCAGAAAAATGAAATGAAAAAAAATACTTCTGATACAATAAATAAAATTATTCCTCATTTTAAACCATTAGTTACTATAATAGTGTGTTTACCTTGATATGTACCTTCTCGTACGATGTCTCGTCATCATTGAATTATAGTTAAAATTAAAATTAGTATTCCTATTATTATTAATGATGGATTTTTTAAATGGAATCATATTACTATACCTGAGGTTAGTGTTATTGCTCCAATAGATCCAGTTAAAGGTCATGGTCTTGGGTCTACAAGATGGAATGGGTGGTTTTGTTTTTTCATAATTTACTTCTCTTGAGTATAATGTTGTTAAAATTGAAAATACATAAGCTTGAATTACAGCTACAGCTGTTTCAAATAATATTAATATAATTTGTACAGTTATTAATATTATAACAATAATTGTTTCAGCTGTGGTGGTATTATTTCCTAATAATCTTATAAGTAAATGTCCCGCAATTATGTTTGCTCTAAGTCGTACGGCTAGGGATCCTGGACGAATAATATTTCTAATTGTTTCAATGCAAACTATAAATGGTATAAGTATTCCCGGTGTTCCTACAGGAATTAAATGTCTAAATATGTGTTGTGTCTTTTTAATTCATCCAAATAATATAATCGAAAATCATAGTGGTAGAGATATTGCTAATGAGAAAATTAAATGTCTTGATCTTGTGAAAATATATGGTAATAGTCCTATTATATTATTAATTAAAATGAATATAAATAAAGATGTTATTATAAGTGTTAATCCTTCACTTTTTGAAAGTAAAGTTTTGAATTCTGTGTGTAAGGTTGTATAGATAATTTGAATTATTTTTGAATATCGTGATTTTATTAATCAATATGAATATGGGAATATAATAAAAATTATAAATGTTCTTATTCAATTAAGTGAGTAAGATATAGATGTAGAGGGGTCAAATGTTGAAAATAGGTTTGTTATCATTTTCAATTTATTGTTTTTATAATTTTGTTTATTTTTTCTGTTTTTGTAATATAATTTTTATTAAAGTATATTAAAGTGTTTATAACTATTATTGTTATAATAAATATTATTATTAATGTCAGTCATGATAGAGGTGCTATTTGGGGTATAGAATAGTATTAAATTTAATATTTTAAGCTTGACAAGCTTATGTTTTCTATAAACTAACTTTTCCATTAAGAGTATTTGTAAATTACTATAAATTGGTTTAAGAGACCATTGCTTAACTTTCAGCCACTTAATGAATTATTTTTTAATCATTCGATGAATTGTTTAGTAGTTACACTTTCAATAGTGATTGGTATAAATCTGTGGTTTGCCCCACAAATTTCTGAGCATTGACCATATATTAATCCTGGTCGATTAATAAATATGAATCCTTGATTTAGTCGTCCTGGAATTGCATCAATTTTAATTCCTATTGATGGGATTGTTCATGAATGTAATACGTCAGTGGCTGTAATTAGAATTCGAATTTGGTTATTTATAGGTAATACAATACGATTATCAGTTTCTAATAGTCGGAATTCATTTTTTATAATTTCATTAGTAGGTTTTATATAAGATTCAAATTCAATATTTTTGAAATCTGAATATTCGTATCTTCAATATCATTGATGACCAATTGCTTTAATTGTGACTGTAGGTGTCTTTGTTTCATCTATTATATATAAAATTCGTAGTGATGGTAATGCAATTATAATTAAAATAATTGTTGGTAAAATAGTTCAAATAATTTCAATTATTTGATTTTCTATTATAAATCGATTAATTTTTTTATTAAAAAGTATTTTTATTATAATTCAAGCAATTAGTGTTGTAATTATAATTAAGATGATTATTGTTCTATCATGAAAGAAGATAAGTTGTTCTATTAATGGTGAATTAGCGTCTTGTATGTTGATTTGTGATCAGTTAGTAATTTCTAAAAAAAGAATATTCTTTATAAATGAATCTTAAATTCATTGCATATTTTCTGCCATATTAGAAGTTGAAAGCAATTGGTATTTCATTATATGAATGTTCGGCTGGAGGATAATTTTGTAGTCACTCAATTCTTGAGTTTAAATTTAAAATAAATATGATTTTTCGTTTTGAAATTATTCTTTCTCATATAATGAAAATGAATATTATAGTCCCTAGAATTGAAATTGTAGATCCAATTGATGAAATAATATTTCATGATATATATATATCTGGGTAATCTGAATATCGTCGTGGTATACCTCTTAGTCCTAAGAAGTGTTGTGGGAAGAATGTTATATTTACTCCAATAAATATTGTGAAAAATTGTGTTTTTAGTCATTTAGGATTTATTGTTATTCCTGTAAATAGTGGATATCATTGAATAAAACCGGCTATAATGGCAAATACTGCTCCTATAGATAAAACATAATGGAAATGGGCAACCACATAATATGTGTCATGTAAAATGATATCAATTGAAGAATTAGCTAGTACAATTCCGGTCAAACCACCGATTGTGAATAAGAATACAAATCCTAAAGTTCATAATGTTGAAGGTGAATAATTAATTATTGATCCATGGATGGTGGCTAGTCATCTAAAAATTTTAATTCCGGTGGGAATAGCAATAATTATTGTAGCTGATGTAAAATAGGCTCGTGTGTCTACATCTATTCCAACGGTGAATATGTGATGGGCTCATACAATGAATCCTAATAATCCAATAGCAATTATAGCATAAATTATTCCTGTTGATCCGAATGCATTATTTTTACCTCTTTCTTGTCTAATAATGTGGGAAATAATACCGAATCCTGGTAAAATAAGAATATAAACTTCTGGATGTCCAAAGAATCAAAATAAATGTTGGTATAAAACTGGATCTCCCCCTCCTGCTGGGTCAAAAAATGATGTATTTAGGTTTCGATCTGTTAATAACATAGTGATAGCTCCTGCTAATACAGGCAAAGACAATAAAAGAAGTAGGGCAGTAATTCCTACTGATCAAACAAATAAAGGAATTTTTTCTCTAGTTATTCCGGTGACTCGTATGTTAATAATTGTTGAAATAAAGTTTACGGCACCTAAAATTGATGAAACACCAGCTAAGTGAAGAGAGAAGATTGCTAAATCAACTGAAGCTCCATTATGTGCGATGTTTCTCGATAAAGGTGGGTATACAGTTCATCCAGTTCCTGCTCCTGCATCTACTATTCTTCTTATTAATAGTAGTGTAATTGATGGTGGTAAAAGTCAAAATCTTATATTATTTATTCGTGGAAATGCTATATCTGGTGCTCCAATTATTAATGGTACTAATCAATTACCAAATCCTCCAATTATAATTGGTATAACTATAAAGAAAATTATAATAAATGCGTGTGCAGTTACGATTACATTATAAATTTGGTCATTACCAATAAATGACCCTGGTTGTCCTAGTTCAATTCGAATAATTCATCTTATTGATATACCAATTATTCCTGATCATATTCCTAATATGAAATATAATGTACCAATGTCTTTATGATTTGTTGAATATATTCATTTGTTCAATTTTAGATAAAGTGTCTGATATTATAGGTTGTAAATTGTAAATTTATATAAGAATTTTTTATTCCTTTATCAGGTTTTATAGTCAATAAATGATATTAGACTGCAATTCTAAAGTAGTATTTTTACTAAAACCTATATAAATTAATTTATATTTTTAACTTTGAAGGTTAATAGTTTACTTAACTTAAGGTTTTATATTATATTAATGATTATTGTAATTGGTAACATTATATTAATAATAAATCTATATATATAATTTGTTTTTATATTAATATTTTTACTATTTCATTTATTTATTGTGTTGTTTGATATAATTATGGGCACAATTAATCGTATGTAATAAAATAATGTAATTATTGAAGTTATTATTAAAATTAATGTTGTAAACAATGAATTGGTTCTAATTAATGATTGGATTACTATTCATTTAGGTATAAAACCAATAAATGGTGGTAATCCACCTAATCTTAATATTATAATAAGTAAGTTAATTTTTTCTATTTGTGTTTTTATATTTATATTTATTTGATTAATATAGTTGATTGATCTTTTAGATAATGTTTTAACAATTAATATTAAAATTAATGAGTAAATAATTAAGTATTTAATTCATATTTCGTTATCAAATTTTATACATATCGTCATTCACCCCAGATGATTAATTGAAGAAAAGGCCATTATTTTTTTAATGGAAGTTTGGTTAATTCCTCCGATAGCTCCAATTAAAGCTCTTAAAATTGATCATAAGGTAATTATTTTAATATTATTAATTGTGTTTCTTATAATAAATATGGGTGCTAGTTTTTGTCAGGTTATTAATGTTAAACATACATTTCATCTTATTTTGTTTATAATATTAATAAATCATATGTGTATGGGTGCTATACCTATTTTTATTATTATACTTATGGTAATTACATTTATAACTAAAATGTTTGCTATATCTTCTTTAATTATAATTAAAGGATTTATAACAATTATAAAAATAAATATAATTGACCCTAAACTTTGAATTAAGAAATACATTATTTTTGATTCAGATAAAAGTAAATTTTTGTTTTTTTCTATTAAAGGAATAAAAGATATTATATTGATTTCTAAACCTATCCATATTCTAAATCAATTTTCTGATCTTATTACTATAATAGTTGATATAATTAAGGTTAATATTATTAGTATTTTTGTTGATATTTTAATTAT